TGCCTTGAGACAAAATTGCCACCCCAGCATCTTCAGTGCTATGCTCTAGATTTTAAGCTATCAATGCTACCTTCAAATTAATAGTATGTAGAAAGTTATTGCTGTAAAAAGAATTAATGCAATAAAGAAGTTAAAGGATTTGATTTGAATGTTTTGATTTTTTATTGACATGGATGAAGTAGCAAATGCACTTCCTTGTCCTCCCAAGATTTCTAGTCATCCTATGTCGATAGATTTTATAATATTTGTTCCTAACAGTATGGAAAATTTAGTGAGAGGTTGTGCTGAGATGGGAGCTAAAAATCATATTGTTGAAAAAAAGAATTTTATTTTATTTATTGATTTTAAGTTATAGTTGGTATCTCAGGCAATGAAAGCAGTAAATAAACCCAGAAAAATAACAAATATAGTTAATATTTTTAGGTAAAAAGGAAGAATAAAGGGTAAGGGATTAAAATCAAGAAAGATGACTTGAAGTGCAAATCCCGCAGCTAGTGCAGCTAAGCTAAGGGTTGTAGTAGCTCAGTTAACATAGGGATCTGATTCCTGTTTTTCATGGTATGAGGATCCCTTAATATGTCCTCACAAAGAACAGAAAGATAGACGAAAAGAGTAGGCTGCAGTTATTCCGGTCGCTAAAAAAATTAAAATAATTATTAAAAATCTAGTTGGATTACTTAAAGATAATTCTAAAATTAAATCTTTAGAGTAGAAACCACTTAAAAAAGGAGCTCCACAAAGAGATAAGTTAGCAATATTTATACAAGTAGTGGTTAAAGGAGCTTGACAAAATAGTGATCCTATATGACGGATATCCTGAGTATTAGAGCTATTGTGAATAAATATACCTGCACAAAGAAATAGTAAGGCTTTAAATAGAGCATGGGTATACAAGTGAAATAAAGCTAGATAAGGTATTCCTAAGCCTAATCTTATTATTATAACTCCTAATTGTCTCAAGGTAGATAAGGCAATTACTTTTTTTAAGTCGTTTTCATAATTAGCTCCAATTCCAGCTATGAGGAGAGTTAAAACAGAAATAAATAGTAATGTTGGCTTAAATGCAGGAATAGAATTGAGAAAAGGAAAAAATCGGATAATTAAGAACACTCCAGCAGTCACTAGTGTTGATGAATGGACTAAAGCTGAAACTGGGGTTGGGGCAGCCATAGCTGCCGGAAGCCATCTAGAGAATGGAATTTGAGCTCTTTTTGTTATCGCAGCTATTGTAATTGCTAAAACTGTTCAGGAGGTTAAATAGTAATCTCATATTGAAAGAATTAATCAATGACCTTGTAGCACTAATAAACCGATTGAAATAAGAATTATTACATCACCAATTCGATTTGCAAGGACTGTAATTATCCCAGCTCCTAGAGACTTTATATTTTGATAGTAAATAACAAGAGCAAAAGAAACAATACCTAGGCCATCTCATCCTAAAAGAAGGGCTGGAAGCCTTGGGATAAAGACTAAGAGGTTTATGGATAGAACAAATAGTATAACTAATCAGACAAACCGCTTTAAAAAAGGATCATGGGATATATAACTTGAGGAGAAAAGCATGACACAGCCAGAAATGAGACAAACTACATTTCTAAAGCTAAGACTTACAGGATCAAAAATAAATATGAAAGTTATCCTGCATGAGCTTATCTGAAAAATAGATCATTCTAGAATAATATTTTGATTTGTTAGAATAAATATTATTGTAACAGGAAATAATAGAGTACTATATATTAGTAGGAATAGTGATCTAATAGAGGAAGATTTCAAATTAGTATACATAGGTCAAGTAAAACAGATTTTATTTTCAAATCCACAGGCTGATGTTTTAATATTAAACTAACTTGACTTTAAGTTCATATTGAAATTAAATCTCTTTTTAGAATTAGAAAGTTTCCAGGGATTCAATGGAGAGAGAATAGTATGTATCCTGAGGATTTAAAGTCATTAAATGGCTTAATAAATTTAGGACTTCCTCCGTGCTGAATTCTGGTGTAAAGATATATGCTATATAATGCAGCTAGAAATCTTATCAGGCCTAGTGAAACAAGATAATATTTTGAACTAAAGATCGTGGAAGGAAAGATTATAATCTCTCCAAGAAGATTAATTCTAGGAGGAGCTGCTATATTTATAATACAGAATAGAAATCATCATATTGCTAGAATAGGAAGAAGCATTAGTATTCCTTTTCTTAGGAATAAGCTTCGAGTATGCGTTTTTTCATAGGTATAATTTGCTAAAGCAAATAATGCAGAGGAACAGAATCCATGAGATAATATAAGAACCAGAGCTCCTCTTCATCCTCAAGATGTATTAGAAAAGGCTCCCGCCAGTATCAATGACATATGACCAATAGATGAATAAGCAATTAGTGATTTTAAGTCAATTTGTCGGAAACAGATAATACTAGTCATTACACCTCCTCAGATGGCTAAAGAGAAAATAATAATACAGGCTTCTGATGAAACAAAATTGAAATATTGATAGATCCGTAAAATTCCATATCCTCCAAGCTTTAATAAAATGGCTGCAAGAATTATAGATCCAGCGACAGGAGCTTCAACATGTGCTTTAGGTAGTCAAAGATGGACAGTAAATATAGGTAATTTAACTAGAAAAGCAGTAAAACATAGAAGTGTTAAAAAATTTCAAGCTCACGAATAATCAGTTCTATACATGTGTAATCGTAATCTTCTAATTATTAATATTTCTCCCGAGCAGAGTTCTTGAACTGCTCAGAGAATAGTTAAAAGAAGAGGTAAGGAGGCTGCAACTGTATAGATTATCATATATATGCCTGCTTGAAGTCGTTCAGGCTGATAGCCCCATCCTAAAATTAAAAGTAATGTAGGAATTAAAGAGGCTTCAAACAAGAAATAAAAAACTAATCTTCTTGAGCATAAGAATGTTATTATTAAAATAAGATTTAATATTAGCACAAATATAGAAAACATTAAAGGGTTATTGTTTGCCCTTTTCACTCTATTTTGTCTTGCCATTATTATTATTAATGAGATTCATAAGGTCAATGATACTAAAATTGTTGACATTGAATCATATGCTAAAAATGAATTAATGGCTTCATATCTAAAAAGTGGGTTAAATAGGTGAATAATAGAAATCAAGCTACCAAGGGCTAAAGATCATATTTTTATGTATCAAGATCATTTGCCGGAAGGGATAAGTAATAGAGTAGATCCTAGAAACAATAAACCTAACACTTATGTAAAGAAAATCTTGATACGTAATCATTTCCTGTAGCTCGAATAATGGCAACTAGGATAGCTAGTCCTAAACTGGCTTCACAGGCTCCTAAGGTAATTAGGATTAAAGAGGTTTCTCCTCTGAAAGTAACATTTGTCGATAGGGAGAATAGTATAATAAATAGATTTATTGTAATTGCTTCTAATCTAAGTAAAATTCTTAATAGATGTTTATACTGTAGGGATAAAGCTAATAAAGCTATAAAAACACCGATCATGCTAAGTAAACTTAAATAAAATGTTCTCATTTCTTATAATAAATGCAACAATAGCTTAAGAATAGAGCATTGGTCTTGTAAGCCAAAGGTGAATGTATTATTTCTTGTTGCTAGTCTATTAAGTTATCAAGTGAATCGAACACTTCAAATTTGTTTTCAAGACAAATTTTCCCCAGGAAACAACTCTTGTTCGTTTTAATAATCTAAAATACTATCTCATATAATTTGGATTAATGGGTTGACAATAAAATACAGGAAATATAAGACTGTGAAGATCTGGCCAATTTGTTCATAAGGAGCCTCTACTGGGCAACTTCCAATCCATGTTAAAATAAGAAAAATACCTACGTATCATCAAAACAAAATTTGATTTAGCGGATAGAATGCTATAGATCGAAATTTGGCTAGATGCGTAAAAGGTAAGATAAATAGGATAGCAATTGAGCCAACAAGACCAATTACCCCTCCTAATTTATTTGGGATAGAACGAAGAATTGCATATGCAAATAAAAAGTACCATTCTGGTTGGATATGAACAGGAGTTACTAAAGGATTAGCAGGGATAAAATTTTCCGGGTCTGTTAATAGTTGTGGAGAAAAAAGGGCTAGTATTCTTAATAAAAAAAGCACTAGTAAAAATCCTACTAAATCCTTAAATGTATAGTAAGAATGAAACGGTACTTTTTCGCCATCTCTATTAATTCCTAAAGGATTATTTGATCCTGTTTCATGAAGAAATAATAAGTGAAGGATAGCTAGCGCTGCAATAGCGAATGGGAGTAAAAAATGAAGAGCAAAAAAACGAACTAGCGTGGCATTATCAATTGCAAAGCCCCCTCATACTCATTCAACTAGTATTTTTCCTACATAGGGAACGGCTGACAAGAGATTTGTAATAACAGTCGCTCCTCAAAAAGATATTTGTCCTCAAGGAAGAACATAGCCCAAAAAGGCCGTTCCTATAGTTAAAAATAATAAAATTACGCCAATATTTCATGTATGTACATTAACATAGGAAGCATAATATATCCCTCGTCCAATATGAAGATAAATACAGATAAAAAATCACGAGGCTCCGTTAGCATGAAGGGCTCGTAAAAGTCATCCATACGTCACATCTCGTCTAATATGAATTACTGAACTAAAAGCTAGGTCTACATGAGCAGTGTAATGCATTGCTAAAAACAATCCAGTAACAAGTTGAATCCCTAAGCATAAGCCTAGAAGTGAGCCAAAATTTCATCAGATAGATAAATTGGCGGGAGCCGGAAGGTCTACTAATGCCCCGTTTATAATTTTTAGGATTGGATGAATTTTTCGAATAGGACTTCGCATAAACAATCTAGTCACTAAAAGGACGTAAAGAAGCGTGTTGGTAATAACAAATTTTCACAACTACGATTAAATTTACTAGTAAAATAACAGCTAATCCAATTAAAATGGAAATTATGTGAGGAGATACTATTTCAATTCCGTATATTTTTAAGAACTTTAGTTCAGTAAAAGTATACAAATATCCAATCGAAGGTAAATCAATTAAAGGATAGGCATAAAAAATTAGAATTAAAGGGAAAATTAAAAAGGAAAAAAATAATACAGGCGTTCCTTTACCAAAAAGAACATTAGGAGATAAAGCTGCTACATAGGCAAATATAACTAAAAGACCTCCTACATAAATTAAAAATAAAATATAGCCATACCATGAAGATAAGGTAATTGCCCTAATAAAGCATATCAATAGCGTTGAGACTATAATTACAAGTCCAAGACTTAAAGGTTGTCTTATTAAGGGGAGTATTAAAAGTCTAGATAATGTTATTCTAAAAATGACTAGGGCACTCATTTCGAAATGTGGGATTAAAGACCCAAGCTTTAGCTTCCAATGCTAATATTTTAAATTAAACTACAATTTCGAATGAATTAGTTAATAATAAATGCAGGAAGCTAAAATAGCAATTAATAACAGGAAAGATAACGAAGCTGGTAGGAATCCCTTTCATGTTAGATTTATTAATAGATCGTAACGAAAACGGGGATATCTTCCTCGTACTCAGATAAAAACGAAAGCAAAAAATAGAACTTTAAGTATAAATACCACATCCCTTTCTATAATTATTAGTGAACTTCCACCAAAAAATAGAAGTGCAGAAAATAGTCTTATTACTAAAATATTTGCATATTCAGCTAAAAAAATAAGTGCAAATCCCGCAGCTCCATATTCGACATTAAAACCAGATACTAACTCTGATTCTCCTTCTGCAAAATCAAAAGGAGCTCGGTTAGTCTCAGCAATACAGGTAACAAATCAAATAAGAGAAACTGGGATTATTAAAAAAGAAAGTCAAACTAATTCTTGAGATTCCTTGATTTCAATAAAACTAAAGCTACCTACTAAAAAAAGAGGAAAAAGAAGAACCAATGCCATTCTAACTTCGTAAGAGATTGTTTGTGCAATTGCTCGAAGTCTTCCTAAAAGAGCGTACTTTGAATTTGATGCCCATCCTGCAAGTAATGTCCCATAAACATTTATAGCAGATACACATAAAAAAAATAAGATACCTCATTTAAAATATGAACAGGCATACAAACTAGGGTATAATTGTCAAAGTAAGAGGGCTAAAATGAACCTGAAAATTGGTGCTACAAAATAAGGAGAATAATTTGCTATAGTAGGTTTTGCGATTTCTTTAGTTAATAGTTTTGCTGCATCGGCAATAGGCTGGGGTAAGCCTATTAACCCTACTTTGTTTGGGCCCTTTCGTAACTGAATATAGCTAAGCCCTTTTCGTTCTAAAAGAGTAAAAAAAGCGACCGCTAATAAAATACAAATATAGGTAAACACAGATGAAATTATAGAAATATACATTATAAAGAAAAGAAATTTCATCTTCATATTTAGGGCTTAAACCTAATGCACTTCATCTGCCACCTTTATAAACTATATCAAATAAAGGAATTTCACCTGTATCTATTGATCCTAAGTCAATTGCATTACTTTTGCTAATTTGATTCTAAATTAGATATTATACTATATCATCGCTAACAATATGTTGCAATAAGCTGGTCCTTTCGTACTAAGCTTATTTCGAAAATTAAAGATAGAAACTGACCTGGCTCACGCCGGTCTGAACTCAGATCACGTAGAATTTTAATGGTCGAACAGACCAACCCTTAAAGACTGCTGCATCTTTAGGATATTCTGGTCCAACATCGAGGTCACAAACCTTCTTTTCGATAAGGGCTCTTAAAGAAGATAATGCTGTTATCCCTACGGTAACTAATTCCTTTAATCAAAATATTTTGGATCAGTATTTGTATGATTTTATTTTATAAAGGAAGCTTTTTTTGTTCCTCAGTCGCCCCAACTAAAATTTTTAATAGCTAATCTTTTAAATATATTGAGCTTTCATCTATTAATTTTTTTAAAGCTCGATAGGGTCTTCTTGTCTTTTAATTCAATACAGGCTTCTTCACCTGTAAATAAAATTCTATTTAATCAGAAAGAGACAGCTATATTCTTGTCAAACCATTCATACTAGCCTTCAATTATAAGGCAAATTATTATGCTACCTTTGCACGGTCAGAGTACCGCGGCCGTTAAAAAATTTCACCGGGCAGGTCCGACTCCCTATATACTAAAAACAAGGAGCCATGTTTTTGCTAAACAGGCAGAATATGTATTTGCCGAGTTCCTTTTTCTGATTTTAAACCAATAGAAAAGTAATAATTTTAATGTATATAAGACTTTAAAATTTATAGGTTACTTAATACTCATTTTAGCATAGATTCAACTTATTTTAGTTTTAAAGTTTTCTTCTCTTATACATAAGCAAATTAATTGTCTTTCAATAAATTTAATGAAATTATAACAAAATCAAAATTGTGGCTATTTTCAAGCCTAAATTTTAAAAAGAAATAATATGCAAATATAGTTTACAATTTTCGAGCTTATCCTCAAAAATTTAACTGAACTAAAGTTTGTTTCACATTAATATTGTAAAATAAAATTTAATTCAAAGCACTTATATGCCTTTTAGAAGAACTAGCTATCATCTAATACGAATAAAATTTCATTTCTATCTTTATTTCTAGGAAAATTTTTGCTACAATTACTCCTTATTTTCTAATATAATGAATAAAGATAGCTCATTAGATTTCGAGAAATTTAAATATAAAATATTATCTAGCTAAACCATGATGCAAAAGGTACAAATTTTAATTTTTTCTTTTTATTAATTTATTATATTCCTTCACAGTACTCTTCTAGGGTATTATAGAACAAGTTTTAATCGCCTTTACTAGTTTTTGAAATGTTTTGAATTATAGATAAATAAAACATCTTATACCTTAGTATTTAATTAAAAACAACTTATCAATTAAGTATATTTTCAGTGTAAGTGAAATGTATTAATATTATACTATGTTTTTCATCTAGAGACAATTTCCATTACCTCTGCTATGTTACGACTTATCTCATTTTTCAACGAGAGCGACGGGCGATGTGTGCACGTTTCAGAGCCATATTCAAATTATTTATATATTATATTTTACTTTCAAGTCCTCCTTCTGATTATATTTTCATATGATTTTCCGTAGTTATAAGTATAATAATTGTAACCCATCCTCCCCCTTTTATTAGCTGCACCTTGATCTGACGTTTAAATTTATAAAATTTCTATCGCTAACTTCTAATTTTTTAAAAGTTACCTGACGACGACGGTATACAAGCTGAATTACAAAATAGGGTCAGGTTTAACGTGGATTGTCGATTATGAGACAGGTTCCCCTGATGGGTCTAAAACACCGCCAAGCCCTTTGAGTTTTAAATTTTTATTAAGCATTCATAGTACTCTGGTAAATTTAATTAGATTTACAGTTATGAATAATGGGGTATCTAATCCCAGTTTCCCTCAAAACTATCACAGCTTCAGCAAATTAGTAGTAATTAGATTAACTATTTATATATAAATTTTACTTTTTTATAAATGATCAATAAACTAAATTAGCTCATGCCTAACTGTCTTTTTACCTAAAAATATAACTTAATCTCTTGGTCTAACCGCGGATGCTGGCACCAAGTTAACCAGATTTTGATGTACTAAATTAATTCAAGCTTTCGCTTTTGAATTAACCTTCAGCACTGGGGTTAGCGGGACTTTTCAAAGCATTTTTTATAACTATAATACTCTAAAAAGGAATATTAAGTTAAAGTTGTTTACTTAAATTATATTTCTTTTTACCTCGCCTCTATCAATAAAAACCATGTGTATTTTTTAGTTCTTGCTATATTAGCAAGTCAGAGCCAAGCTTATTTATTGTTAATATGAGAATTTGTTTACTACTATAATAGTTTATTTTCGTGTTCGATTTAAAATAACGGTAACAACAAAGAATGTTTCTATGGTGTAAATTGCACATTAGATTTTCATTCTAAAGGAATAAAATTATTTATTAGAAATAGTCTTTTGAGTATGATATAGTACACTTGCCTTCCAAGTAAGAGGATTAAAAAATTTTAAAAAAGATATTTTACAAAGCGGTGTTAGGGCACAAAGAATTTTGATTTCTTAGGAGAGGTTCAGTTCCTCCTGGTAAGGTTTTAAGTTAAGTTAAACTATAAGCCTTCAAAGCTTAATATAAAGAAATATCTTTAAACCTTGCCCGCCATAGTTTATGTAAAACACCGACCTGCAAAATCGAGGAAGGAAATATTTCCTGGTGTGTTTTGTTTGGTGGCTGAGTAGAAAGCGATAGACTGTAGATCTATTAACGAAGTTAAGTTTTCCCAACAAAATATAGAAGGACGTAAGTGTAAAATAAGCTAATTAATAAGCTATTGGGTTCATACCCCAAAAATGAACAGAAGTTCTTTTACAAGGTAATTTTAAAACTAAGTATTTAATACTTACTAAATTAGTGGGGATGTTCATCAGAATAAAGAGTAATTAATAAGCAAAAAATATATGCTTGAATTAGTCCAATACCAAATTCAAAAATAGTGTATAAGACTTGAATTGATAACAATAATAATATTGAAAAAATAGATGACAGGAAAATTCTGGCTCTGAGATAATTTCCAATTAGTGTAAGAACAATATGCCCCGCTCTTATATTAGCTGTAAGTCGGACGGATAATGTAATAGGACGTACCATGATACTTACTGTTTCAATAATAACTAGAAAAGGATTTAAAGGAGCAGGGGCTCCTATAGGAAGAAGCCCTGCAATTACAGAACTTGGATTAAAAAAAATTGCAGAAATGATTAAAGAAAGTCAGAGGGGTAGACCAAAAGACAAGGAAACTGCTAGATGCCTAGTAGGTCTAAAAACATAAGGAACTAATCCTCTTAAATTTATTAGAATTAAAAATAAAAATAGTCCTGTAATAATATTAATAAATCCTCCTATATTTATACCAAAAGAACGAAAAACCTGAGATGAAGCAGTATCTTTAAAAGTTCTGATAATGCTTGCTCAACGAGGGGACATAATTCAGTAGGATGATCTAAAGAGAACAACCGTTGCTAAAGAAAAAAGTCATATTAGTACATATAATGATATAAAAACTTGGTTATTATCGTCAAAAGAAGAAAAAATGTCTACAAGCATTCTTTATCAGTTTCATTTATTTTCCTTTAAACTAGTTGAAGTAAGGTTTTCTCCTTGAAAAAAGGTTTTAGTTGATCATCAAATCAACACAGATATTGTCAACACAGCAGTTCAAAATAGAATAAACAATAAGATTCAATTCAGGGGAGATAGTTGAGGCATGCAAGAAGTACTAAATTTAATTAGTAACGTAAGGCTGACAACCTTATATTATTATTTAACTAACTTCTTAATCTGAAACATTAATAACTCATTCCATAAAGTTTTTTAAAGGAACAGCTTCTACGACAATAGGCATGAAAGAATGATTTGCTCCACAAATTTCTGAACACTGGCCATAAAAGATACCGGGATATTTAATAAAAAATCCTAGTTGATTTAATCGCCCTGGAATGGCATCTACTTTTACCCCTAAAGAAGGTACAGTTCAAGAATGAATAACATCTGCTGAAGTTACTAAAACACGAATATCAGTTTGAGTAGGTAAAACAACTCGATGGTCAACCTCAAGTAGTCGAAAGTCTCCGGGCTCTAATTCATTTGTAGGCACCATATATGAATCAAATTCAATGTCTGAGAAATCTGAATATTCATAGCTTCAGTATCATTGATGCCCGATTCTTTTTACTGTTAAACTACAATCTCCAATTTCATCTAAAAGATATAATAATCGCAAGGATGGAAGAGCTAAGAAAATTAAAATAAATGCAGGAATAATTGTTCAAATAGTTTCAATTTCTTGTCCTTCAACTAATGAACGGCACGTATATTTATTTACTATTAAAGATAGAGCAGCATACCCGACTAAGCTGATAATTATAATTAAAATTATTATTGCATGATCATGGAAAAAGATTAATTCTTCTATTAACGGAGATGCTGCATCTTGGAATCCTAATTGTCCTCATAGACCCATATCTTAATATTTCAATTTTATAATAAATTTTAACTAGCTACTAATGCTCCTGTTTCGGGTGCATTATGAAAATCGGCAGGAAGAATATTATCCCATTCTAAAGCTGTTCTCAAATGAGTGCTTCAGATAACACTTCGCTGAGAAACTAGAGCTTCTCAAACAATAACTATAAAATATAACACAGCTACGAATGAGATTATTGAACCAATAGAGGATACTACATTTCATTTTGTATAACAATCAGGGTAATCTGAGTATCGTCGGGGTATCCCACTTAAACCTAAAAAATGTTGAGGAAAGAAAGTTACATTTACACCAATAAACATGATATAAAAATGAGCTTTAGTTCATCGACTATGAAGTGTTACACCTCTTAATAGAGGAAATCAATAATTAAAAGCACCAAATAAAGCAAATACAGCTCCTATTGAAAGCACATAATGGAAATGAGCTACAACATAATATGTATCATGGAGCATAATATCTAATGAAGAGTTTGATAAAACAATACCTGTTAATCCCCCCACTGTGAATAAAAAAATAAATCCTAAGGCTCAGAGCATCGGAGTTTCGTATTTAATTTTAGCTCCATGAATTGTAGCCAATCAACTAAATACTTTAATCCCAGTAGGTACAGCAATAATTATTGTAGCGGCTGTAAAATACGCTCGTGTATCAACATCCATTCCTACTGTAAATATATGGTGGGCTCATACAATAAATCCTAATACACCAATAGCAAGCATAGCATAAATTATTCCCAGGGTACCAAAAGTTTCTTTTTTAGCAGAATAATGGCTTACAATATGCGAAATTATACCAAATCCAGGTAAAATTAAAATATATACTTCTGGATGACCAAAAAATCAAAACAAATGCTGGTAAAGAATTGGATCTCCACCCCCTGCTGGATCAAAAAAAGCTGTATTAAAATTTCGATCAGTTAAAAGTATAGTAATAGCTCCAGCTAATACAGGCAAAGAAAGAAGTAGTAAAATAGCGGTAATTTTTACGGATCATACAAATAAAGGTAGTCGCTCAAATTGCATACCTCGTCACCGCATATTGATAATAGTTGTAATGAAATTCACAGCACCTAGAATGGATGACACACCCGCTAGATGTAATGAAAAAATTGCTAAATCGACAGATCCACCAGCATGAGCTAAATTTCCTGCTAAAGGAGGATATACAGTTCATCCTGTTCCAACTCCTCTCTCAACTGCTGCAGATGAAAGGAGTAACAATAAAGCAGGAGGAAGAAGCCAAAATCTTATGTTATTTAAACGAGGAAAAGCCATGTCCGGAGCTCCTAATATTAAAGGAACTAATCAATTTCCAAATCCTCCAATTATCATGGGTATTACTAAGAAAAAAATTATAACGAAAGCATGTGCAGTAACAATTACGTTATAAAGTTGATCATCACCTAATAGAGCTCCTGGCTGTCCTAATTCAGCCCGAATAAGAAGGCTTAAAGCAGTACCAACTAATCCTGATCATATTCCAAATAAAATATATAGTGTTCCAATATCTTTGTGATTTGTAGAAAACAATCAACGCATTATGCCATACTAAGCAGATTTACTAACATAATCAAAAGACCACCTGTAATATTTAGAGTGTTGATTAAAATCATAATTCTATTATTATTTCTGAATCCTCTTAAACCATATTTTTTTAATGTTCTTAAAAAGACAGAAAAAAATAAACTTAAGTAATAAAATAGTCTTATTAATGAGCCTAAAATTAGTACAAAAACAATAGGAGTTCAAGGACCTGAAGTACTGAGAGTAATTACCACTCATTTCGAAATAAAACCTAGTAGAGGAGGTAAACCTCCTAATGATAGTAATAAAAGTATAACTGAAATCTGTATAGATCTAGAAGTCTTTAAATTGTTAATGTTTTTTATTGAACCAGAATCACTATACCATAGGCTTATGAATAATGAAATTCTAATTAAAACATAAATTCTTAAATACACCTTTATCCCTCATTCTGAATGAAGAATAGCAAATGTCATTCATCCTAAGTGTCTAATTGAAGAATATGCCAATAATGCACGGATCTGAGTTTGATTAATACCGCCCACTCCCCCAATTAAAGTAGAACCCGCACTGATGATGCAAAAAACAAATGCCATTATGTATGATTGGTTTAATTCTAGCAAACATAAAACTAAAAATAGGGGTGCAAATTTTTGCCACGTTGCTAATAATAAACAAGAGATCCATGGCAAACCAGCCATTACACTAGGCAATCAATAATGGAAAGGAAATAATCCTAATTTAATACATAATCCTCTTATTAGTATTATAAAACCCAAAATTCTTGGGTTACATATTTTAGTACATATGTCTCAAGTAAAAGATATATTGAAAACTATTAATCTTCCGAAAATAAGAAAACTAGAACCTAAAGCTTGAATAATAAAATACTTAACAGCAGATTGCCTTTCCGAAGCACTTTTTTGATAAACTAATATTGGTAAAAACCCAATAAGATTAATCTCTAAACCAGCTCAAATACTTAATCAATGGATAGAAGACACAGACAATAAAGTTCCAATCCCTATAACTGATAAGAATATATATCCAAAAGGAAGTCTTGAAAACATAAGAAAAAGGATAAAATCGAATTACCCAAAACAAAGTTAGCAGCCCTGTCTTACTCCAAGTTTTTCCTTTATTGAGCTCAATCTAAAGAACCTTCATTTCACTCGTGAAATAGTCCTAAAATAAGAATTACTAAAAAAATAAAAATTCCAAATACTAATGCAAAAGAAAAACTTCTTACTATTCTTGCTAAGATTGGAAATAAAAGAACAATCTCTACATCAAAAATTAAGAAAATAATAGCTAAAAGAAAGAACCGAAGGGAAAAGGGCAATCGAGCTGATTTAATTGGATCAAATCCACATTCAAAGGGAGACCTCTTTTCTCGATCTCTAATAGATCGTTTAGCTAATACTCATCCAAGTCCTATAACTACGATAGAAAGCGCTAACGCAATAACTCTACTTAAAAATCCTCTCAGCATTTTTAGCACTAGAGATAATTCATAATCCCATATTAATCAACATCAATGATTTCCGTTCATCCGGCGTAGTGCTTATTTCGTTACTATCTAAATGAGTAAATTTAAATTACATTCTCCTAATTAACAGCTAGGCGCCTCTACTTTGGCTTTCACTTATTCCTGATTATCTTAAGTATAAAAGAGGACTCTCACCCCCCAGATACGGGCCGAAACCGGATGCAAATTTCTCGCTTTTTATACTGACCCGAAAGTTCACAAAACTTATTGCCTGAATGCAAGTCAGATCTTTTAGATTAAAGTATCAAGTCATCATAACAAAAATATTTCTTAGAGGCATACTAATTTGCCGTTTTTAGATTAAAAATCTAACACTTATTTCTCAGTCATCTAAGATAAATTATTAAACACTGTATTTTAACATCCTCATCAATAAATTGAGAGATACAAGAATAATCAAACAACATCAACAAAATGTCAATATCAAGCAGCTGCTTCAAAACCAAAGTGATGTCCAGTTGAAAAATGCTGTAATCATACACGAGCAAGACAAACTAGTAAGAATGTTCTTCCAACTAAAACATGTAAACCATGGAACCCCGTTGCTACAAAAAAAGTTGAACCATAAGCTCCGTCTGCAATTGTGAATGAAGCCTCATAATATTCTCCAGCTTGAAGAAAAGTGAAATAAATTCCAAGTGCTACAGTAACAATGAGACCTTGAAGTCCTCCTAAATTATCTCCTTCCATTAGCCTATGATGTGCTCAGGTAACAGTTACTCCAGAAGCTAATAAAACTCCAGTATTTAATAAAGGAACCTCAAAAGGATTTAAAGGAGTAATTCCAGCAGGGGGTCAACATGAACCTAACTCAGGCCTAGGTGCTAGACTACTATGAAAATATGCTCAAAAAAATGCAAAAAAGAAACAGACTTCTGAAACAATAAATAGAATTATCCCTCAACGAAGTCCTTTTGAAACCTGAATAGTATGGAAACCTTGAAAAGTAGCCTCCCGAATTACATCTCGTCACCATTGAATTATTGTTATTACAATAAGAAACAAACCTAATACTACAGTAATATAGCCATACCCATGAAATCACCCTGCTAATCCAGAAGTTAGAAAAAGGGCTCCTATAGATCCAGTTAAAGGTCACGGTCTAAATTCTACTAAATGAAATGGATTTCGTGCCAT